ATTTTTGTGATTTTCTAATTGTTCCAAAGTTGTATAAATTGAATTAATTAAATTCAATTTTTCTCGTTCTATCTCAGAATAACCATTCACTCGAAACCGATCTGCTTCCGTTTCTACTTTCCTTAAGCGGGCCCGGGCTTTTTCCAGCTGTTCAACGGCTCCTTCCCGCAGTTCTTCTGAATTTCGAATAGTTTTCAAGATTCTCTGTTTTCGATTATCTAATAAATCACTTAATGAAAGTAGATTCTCTTTCCATTCATTTCAAAATGTCTATGATCTCTTCCCGAACCAAACATGAATCTTTCAATTCATTTGGCTCTCACACTCAATTCCTTATAGGAAATTTACCTATCTTTATTATGGAATGAGCCTATCCTCTTTTCTCTATTTCTAGTTCTAAAAAGATTGAAAAATCTTGAAAATGATTACCAATACAAGACCAAAATATTTGGAGGACTCTTCTGACCAAACAAATAATTGTCAGCAAAGTTGTTTTTTTTTCTTCAAGTCCAAAGAATTCTGATTAATTTATACGTAGGTCATCGATTCCGCATTGTATAAAAGGAGGTGTTAACCAATTTTTCATCGTAAAGAGAATTCAAGCCATTTTATCGACATGAGTGTTCTATATCGAAAAAATTCCAACAATTGCATTTTTTGAAACCATTTCCGTATTAACATAGTGGTAGAAAGAGTACTACACTGCGTCTAAACTTCAAACTAGTTAGCTTTAACCATGGTAATGTTCCAAAATTCTTGGTTGATAGAGAATCAAAGTAGATTGACCAATGAATCACGAAATGCTATGGTTCTTAACTATTTTTTTCTTAATTTATTAAGAAGTCATTCGCGGGATCATGCACATTTTCCTAGTTATAACGAAAAAAGTGCGGTTGGTTGGATCCAATCTATTCTTTGAAATAAACAACTCGCACACACTCCCTTTCCAAAAAAAATCAATACACCTAGCACTACACTTAGATTTATTAGATTTGTTGCTAAAATATCGGTATCAAACCCGAAACTTCCGGCGGATGGCCAGTAACTCAAGCAAAGAAAAGAATCGGTTATATTTTTCATATGATCGCATCTCCTCTTATGGATAAACTAATTTTCTTTCTACGATTCCTATTTTTCGATTTTTTATTCGTTTTTTTATTTTATATGATATTTAATAGTATTATATTTATTTTTATATAATAATAAATTATTATATAAAAATAAATAATAGAATTTCCATTTCTTACTAATAATTAATATTAATTATTAGTAAGAATATTAATCTAATTTAAGAAGAAGATTCTATAATAATTATAATATTAGAGAATATAGAATATATTTATTAAAAAATATATTCTATATTTTGAATTGGTTAGTCAATTGAAAGATTCCCCATAAGAATGATACTTATTAGAATTCGATACTAGTTCTTATGTCAATTGCAAAATTTCTAGTTGTTTTCAACACTTTCTAAAAACTTTCTAAATAAAAAAAAGGGGGGAAGGTTCATTGGACTAAAAAAGGGAAGGAAGAAGGCGAATCAGTATGTTAATCCCTCACCCCATAAATCTGTCCCCCCCCCGTGTTCTTGTCCGAATGAAGAAAAAATTGTAGGAGTGAAATCTTAATATAATTAAAAAAAAAGCAAGAGCAGCAAAGAAAGTCCAAAGAATATGTATTTTTATTTTTCTATTAAAAAAAAAAAAGATTAAACAAAAGGATTCGCAAATAAAAGCGCTAATGCTACAACCAGCCCATAAATAGTTAAAGCTTCCATAAAAGCCAGACTAAGTAATAAAGTACCCCGTATTTTGTCCTCTGCTTCCGGTTGTCTCGCAATCCCTTCTACAGCTTGCCCTGCAGCTGTGCCTTGACCAACTCCAGGTCCAATAGAAGCAAGCCCGACGGCCAACCCAGCAGCAATAACAGAAGCAGCAGAAATAATTGGATTCATGATAAGTTTCTCCTATTCCAAATAAAATAAAGAAAAAAAAAATAGTTAATAATATAATCAACCAAGAAATCTTGAATTTCTTATTTCATTCTTCCTATTTATCTTTATCTAGTCGAAGTGTAATTCAAGATTTCAAACTGAATAACTTCGATTTTTCTTTTCGTTTCTACCCATGTAGTTTTTTGTAAATACATACCATTTTTGTTCTTATCTTAAATTTTCGAACCTTTCTTTAAATTCTTCGTTCTTTCTTTTTCTTTATTTCATTTTTTTAGTCATTCCATAATTCAATTCACAATTACAACAGATGAAAGGGAAGGGTTTTGTTTTTTGAATCTCACCTAAATTTAAATTTAGAGTAGTCACATGTATATGTCATATTAGATATTCACTAGATATCTAATATGACATATACATGTGTTTCTTTCATACCGTAAACCAATTAGTTGTGTCTTAGATTCAATCGGATTCAAGAATCATTCTTTGAAACCTCCAAAAAAGAAAGAGTTGTCTTATAGCGATTAGATTATATATACACCTAGTTCGACCCCCTCACCCTACCCTATTTTTTTTGAATCTCGATTTTTTTGAAAGCCCTTTCTTTTATTCATTATTATCGCATATGGATAGAATTAATCTACATCAATTCAGTAGACCGAATTATTACCTAGAGATTTACCTAGAAATTTATGAATTGATGTGATCTAAATGTGATTTTAGATTTTTTTATTTTTATTTATGAAAATAAATTAGACTTTGGTCAATAATTGAATTGATTGTGAATGAATGAAACGGAAATCCGTTCTAGTTCTATATAACATCTTTTTTTAATCACATGTCGTAAACGTAGATATCATCCGAAATTCTAGTTCCTAATCAAATATACTAATATATTTGAGAATCTAATAAGAATATTAAATAACCTAAATAAAAAGATTTAAGATGTTATAGTTCTAATTGAATAAACAAAATAATAAAAAAATCTTCATTGGAGTAAAATAGAAATTGGTCAAACAAAGAGTATTTTTAGGAAAAATAGGAAAGAGATCCATCTAAAAGATCTTTTTCCTATTTTTTTTTTACAATTCCCTGGTAATTTTTTAAATTTTATTATTATATTACACTAAATCATATACTTATTTTATTTTTACCTTATCCTTATTGCATCTTTTTGGGGGGGTTGTGGATAATCCTTTTGATTCTTATTTAAATTTTTCAAAATTTCTTTCTATTTTTTTATTGATGTTCCTTAAGTAGATTATCGCGAGCCGCACATACTTTGTGAAGGGCTAAACTAAAAAAAGACTATTTCGATAACTAGTCAATGATGTCCTTCCATGGATTCACCTATATAAGCCGCAGCTAAAGTAGCAAAAATAAGAGCTTGAATACCGCTTGTAAATAATCCAAGGAACATAACAGGTATAGGAACTACTAAAGGTACTAACGAAACAAGAACAACAACTACTAATTCATCAGCTAATATATTTCCGAAAAGTCGAAAACTAAGCGATAAGGGTTTTGTGAAATCTTCTAAGATGTTAATCGGTAAAAGGATTGGAGTTGGTTGGATATATTTACCAAAATAAGCCAATCCTTTTTTTGAAATACCCGCATAGAAATATGCTACTGACGTAAGTAAAGCTAATGCAACAGTAGTATTTATATCATTTGTGGGTGCAGCTAATTCTCCATGAGGTAACTTTATAATTTTCCAAGGCAAAAGAGCCCCTGACCAATTCGAAACAAAAATAAATAGAAACAGAGTTCCAATAAATGGAACCCACGGACCATATTCTTCTCCAATCTGAGTTTTACTCACGTCTCGAATGAATTCAAGGACATATTCAAAGAAATTCTGACCGGAAGTAGGAATAGTTTGCGGATTTCGAACAACTAGAATGGTTGAAACTAATAAGATAGCAATTACAACCCAAGAGGTAATAAGTACTTGAGCATGCACTTGAAAATCCCCTATTTGCCAATAGAAATGTTGACCTACTTCCACAGCAGATATATCGTATAATCTGTTTAATGTGTTCATGGAACATAATAGAACATTCATATTGCCCTCTAAAATAAAAAAATATAACTTGAAAGGGAATTATTTTGATTCAACCATTTCCTTTTTTACTTTCATTTTCTATTTTGAATACCTACTCATCACATAATATTTCTGTTTGTTCTTTTTATCTTTTTTTCTTTTTGCACAATTTTGTAATGGTATAATAACCGATTACATAAATCTATGAATCCCCCCAAAATCTAAAAATTGATTTATCTTATTATTAATCAAGAATTTTGTATATAGCTAGAACGACCCTCACAAATTGCAAATACCAATTTGTTAAGAATTAATCGGATTGAAGCTATAGCATCATCATTAGCTGGAATCGGAAGATCTGCGAGATCTGGGTCACAATTTGTATCGATTAAACAAATCGTTGGAATTCCCAAAGTGATACATTCTCGAAGAGCCGTATATTCTTCTTGCTGATTAAGGATTATTACAATATCGGGTAACCCCGTCATATATTTTATGCCGCCCAGATATGTTTCCAAATGAGATAATTGTCTCTTCAACATAGCGGCATCTCTTTTTGGAAGACGGTTGAGTTTCCCCGTCTTTTGCTCCGTTCTCAAGTCCCTGAACTTACGAAGTCTCGTTTCGGTAATATACCAATTCGTTAACATACCACCGAGCCATTTTTTATTAACATAATGACATCGAGCTCTTATTGCAGCCCGTGTTACTGAATCGGCTGCTTTTTTTTTGGTACCAACAATTAAGAATTGTTTTCCTCTGCTTGCTGCATCAAAAACCAAATCACAAGCTTCTGATAAAAAACGAGCAGTTCGAGTAAGATTTGTAATATGAATACCCTTACGCTTTGCACATATATAAGGTGCCATTCGAGGATTCCATTTCCTAGTATCATGGCCAAAATGAACTCCTGCTTCCATCATCTCTTCAAAAGTTATGTTCCAATATCTTTTTGTCATTTATCCCCACACTTTTTTTTTTAAAAAAAAAAAAAGAAATTGAAAAAAAAAAGAAACCAGGTATCCTGAAATAGAAATAAATAATTGTTCCGACGGAACCTTCTCTTTTATTCAAGATTGGCCATTAATACATAATCAGGCCATTCATTTTTTTCTATTTATTATGATTTTATGATTTATTATACTTACCTTATTACCAAATCAAATGACTGCATTTAAAGGGATGAATCTAATCCGCTTTTAGGAAGCATTAAATCCTAGATTTCTAATGTATCACATAATCACATAAATTCTTTGAAATGAAAAAAATCAAATAATTTTTTTGTGATGGAACAAAAGATTTCTAATTTCTACTTCGAACAAATTCTTTTTTTTTTCCAAGGTAATCTTGTTATGTTGCCTTGACCGCGAACGGTGCATTATTCTTTTGAATCCGGTACCAATGGGTATCATTCCCCCTAAAACAACATTCTCTTTAAGACCTTTCAACCAATCGATACGACCCCGGAGAGCGGCTTTTGCTAAAACTCTAGCAGTTTCTTGAAAACTCGCTTCGGATATGAAACTTTGAGTATTCAGAGATGTTTTTGTTATTCCCAATAATAAAGCTCGGTAACAAATCGCTTCTTCCAAGGCACGCCCCGTTCGTTCGGCTCGCAATAATCCAATGAGTTCGCCAGGTAAAAATACATTAGACATTCCATCTTCTGAAACCAAGACTTTGGATGTTATTTGACGCACAATAATTTCTATATGTCTATTATGGATGTGTACTCCCTGGGATCGATAAACCTTTTGGATTTTATTAACCAAAGAAATACGACTTTGCGCGATAGTTAGCTCAGCACCAATCAAGAATCCCCAAGGAATGCCGAGAATTCTTGTTATACACTCGTTCCAAGCATCAATTCTTTTTTCTAGATTCATCGATATTGAATCAATCGAACGTATTTCTAATATCTGTTCCACTTTTGGAAGACCTTGTGTTATATCACTTGATCTCGATTTTTCATATATAAATGTAACGAATATATCTCCTTCATAAAGGATTTTTCCATAATGGCCATGAATGGTTGCTCCTGGAGTTGCCAAATAAGGGTTAGCCGATCTTATTATTACAGAATCCATTTGAACAGTTAGAACTTGACCCGATTTTAGTTTTAGGTGTGGTCCATTTTTCGTTTGAGCTATGCATATATTTTCACAAATAAATTGTCCAAGACTAATTATTGTAAACGTTTTTTCACAATAATTATGATGGAGAAAATACCAATTCAAATGGAATGGATTTAAAACGATGTTACTGTATAGATCGGGTTTAAAAATTTTCTCATTTTCGTCCATTAAATAATATTTAATTACTTGAAAAGTTTCCTTGAATTTGTCAAGTTGCAAATTTTTAGTTATTGAGATCTGATTATGAGTTATTGAACGGTAAAATGAATAAAAATTTGCAATTTGAAGGGCTATTCCTAAAGGGCCTAACGAATTCTTAATTGGAATTTTAGAATCTTTTTTAAATTTCTTAATTCCTTTTCTTATCCCTATCCCATTGTGATATTTTACGTTGTTGAATGGTCTCATTTGAAAACAATTAGATGATGACAAAATTATCAAAGATCGGCATTCCTTATTTCTATTCAACAACATACGAACAGTTCCTTGATTTTGGCTACGTGATTGTTGAATTTTTGCCTTGGAATGAATAGATAAAAATGGATTGATATTGATCCGATCCGATTCATTATCTGAGATACATCCTAAACCAGATGAGTCATTCCTTTTTCTGATATATGAAGTATGAGATTTCACTAAGTCAATTCTTAGGAAATACTCAATCAAACCATTTGTACTTACTTCAACAAAGGAAGCGAGGGCCTCCTCAATAGAAGAACTTTTTTTGTCTTGATCCCAATTCAAGACTAAACAAGTCCGAACTGATTGAATCCTTGTGTCGGAAATTCCCCGAATGGATTTTCTATTTCCATAAAGAATATAACTGAGAACTTTAAGTTCCAGATTATCCCTTTCCTGGAACATATCTTGGGGAAAAAGTTTTCCAAAATGGATACTGTCCGGTATTTCATATAGAATTACAGGTCGAACCAAAACAAAATACTTTTTCTTGGTAGTTGCGATCCATTGGACATAGGTCCAATTGTTCATTTTTTTTGATTCCTTCCATTTTTTTTTTCCCGTTCCGGGTGGTATCAAGGTGGCACTGTGTCGGGATATCTTATCCATCTCTCCGGGAAAATGGATATTTCCAGAAAAGATTTTTAATTCCATTTTTTTTTTTTTCTTTTCTAATCGGACCAATCCACCTACTCGACTTCTTATATTGAAAGTGATTGGTGTTCCTATTCCAACGAGACTATTATTCCGTACCATTATGGAAGAAGATTCGGGTAAAATATGCACTTCTTCGGGAATAAAAAAAAATAGATCTACTTTGATTTGAGATTTTGGCTTTAATTCTTTGATTCCTCGATCCTCAATTAAATCTTCTTTTTGAAAAATAGAATGAATTCCTATAGTTCTATATTTATTAATTCCCGAACTCTGTCTTCTGTATTGAGGATCATCGAAATAAGCAAAAATACTATTTCTTTGAAAAATACCATTGATAGGTATTTCAATCGAGACACCGGAAGGGGGCATTAGTTCGTTCTTTCGTTCTTGAATCGGTTGGAATGGAAATGGAATAAGAAATCTATTTCTTCGCCTTTTTGCCAATAAAGAAAAAGTATCATGAAAAATAGCAGGATACATCAAATGACAATGATCCGTACATATGATTTTATGAAATATGGAATAATCGGTAATCCCCCTTTCTTTTGTACCAAAAGTATTGAAACTAAATAATTTCTGTTTTACTTGATCATTACTTACTAAAGGGTTAGAAATATTTCTTTTTCCGGTAGAAAGAGAATGGATGTGAATTTGATCTTGATCCTTGCGAAGTAAAAAATGGATTGCATCAGACCTGCACGACTTTCCTGATAATCTCCATAAATGACTTGTTTTTGGTAAGGTATGTACATTACTATACAGAAATTCTGATGCATGGTACACATCGGTACTCCAATGCATTTCCCCTTCTGAGTCAGAATAAATATGTTTTCGAACCCTTTCTTTCAAATTAAAAGTATATGTTCCCGCGCGGATCTCAGCAATCACTTGTTCTGATTTTACATATTGATCATTTTGAACTAATAGAAAACTTTTTGATGGAATAATCACGTTATGTATAATATCGTCACTTTCAATAGTTACATACAAGTCTATATTACATAGAAAAGCGGGATATCCATGACGTGTACGTATAGGGTGAACTAAATCCTCATGAAATTGGATTTTTCCACTCGAGGGGGCTCGAACATATTCTGCAGTACCCCCCGTGAATACTCCACCAGTATGAAAAGTTCTTAATGTTAGTTGAGTGCCCGGTTCTCCAATAGATTGACCAGCAATAATACCTACAGCTTCTCCTAATTCTACCAGGTCCCCATGAATAGGACTCCGGCCATAACACAATCGGCAGATCCAAGACGTATTCCTACAGGTAAGGGGGGTTCGAATAAATATTGGTTGTGTTTGAAAAGTTATGAATCGATTGATAAGTCCAATTCCAATATCTTGATTTCTAACGACAATGCATCGTGAACCTATATATATATCGTCTGCTAATACACGACCAATTAATGTTTGTACCAAGATTCTTTCTGGCATCATTCCATTTCGGGTATTCACAGAAATCCCTCTAATGGTACCGCAATCTGTTCGACGTACAACAATGTGTTGAACCACTTCAACAAGTCTACGTGTAAGATATCCAGCATCGGATGTTCGTACAGCAGTATCGACAACCCCTTTGCGGGCTCCATAGCAAGAAATGATATATTCTGTTAAAGACAGTCCTTCACGTAAATTGCTTTGAATGGGTAAATCAATCATTTGTCCTTGTGGATCTGACATTAATCCCCTCATTCCTATTAATTGGTGCACTTGAGATGCATTTCCTCTAGCTCCTGAAAAAGACATTATATGGACGGGATTCAAAGGGTCAGTCATCCTAAAATTAGGATTCATTTCTTGTCGCAAATATTCACTCGTAGCATACCATATCTCAATGGATTGGCGTAATCTTTCTACCGCATGTACATTCCCATAATAATGATGTTTTTCCAAAAGAAAACTTTGTTGTTCAGCATCTTGGACTAGCCATCCTTTAGAAGGTATTGTTAAAAGATCATCAATTCCTAATGAAATAGATGTAGCAGTAGCTTGATGGAACCCTAGAGTCTTTACTTGATCCAGGATGTGTGATGTATATGCCATTCCGAAATGATCTATTAATCTGCGAATAAGTCGTTTAATGGCAGTTCCACCTATCACGTTATTGTGAAAGACTAGATTGGCCCGTTCTGCCATAAGTACCTCCATATTCCACTCAGTGGGATTCGGTTTGACAATGGATTTGAGTAAATGATTGGAAAACTTCCTTTTCTTTATCTTTATTCACGTAGAAAATTGAAAAGATCCTAGTTGAATCGAGAAGACCTGAATTTACACCAGTATTCTAAATTTACCTAGCTTAGATACCAACACCAACCATCTATATGATTAGATACTATATGAATAGGCCCGACAAAAACCTTGTATAGCTTCTTCGATTTCTCGATAAAAAGAAATATGACCAACAGTGGTTCGAATGTATATACAACGAATCTCTTTTTTTATACTTCTTATTACTAAATAATCCCCATAAATCTCAGAATAGGTACCCAAAGATTCATAGTGAACCTCGATAGGAACTTCTCTTGAAGACATAATGCATTGATCTATTCGCCACCGGAGCCAAAAAGGACTATCGAGATTTATTCTTTTTTGTCGATAAGCTCCAATTGCATCATAGGAATCACAAAAAAAAGGTTCTTTTTTTTTCATATACTTATAGTTATTCTCGCGAATTTTTTCATTTTGAGAATTTCTGCAATTACACGGATTATACCTGTTTGCACTAATACCTCGACGATTTCC